AAGAAATAATAGTAACTTGGTCCCGTGCATCTACCATTATACCCACAATGATCGGCCATACGATTGCTATTCATAATGGTAAGGAGCATTTGCCTATTTATATAACAGATCGTATGGTAGGTCACAAATTGGGAGAATTTGTACCTACTTTAAATTTCCGAGGACATGCAAAAAGTGATAATAAATCTCGTCGTTAATCTCATCTTAAAAAAATCTGGATAGATACTTATGATTCATTAGTAGGAGAGAAACCTTATGTCAAATTTTTTAAATAGGATACTAAACAGGAAAAAAACGGAAGACTACCCTCCTCTGCGTCCGCTAGGTAGCATACGGAAGAAAAAAACGGAAGTATACGCGTTAGGTCGACATATATCTATATCTGCAGACAAAGCAAGAAGAGTAATTGATCAAATTCGCGGACGTTCCTATGAGGAAACACTTATGATACTAGAACTCATGCCCTATAGAGCATGTTATCCAATTTTTAAATTGGTTTATTCTGCAGCAACAAATGCTGGTTCCATTCTGGGTTCCGACGAAGCCAATTTAATAATTAGTAAAGCTGAGGTTAACGAAGGTACTACCGCGAAGAAATTAAAACCTCGAGCTCGAGGACGTAGCTATGCGATAAAAAGAACTACCTGCCATATAACTATTGTAGTGAAAGATATATCTTTAGATGAATATGAATTTGTATCACTATATTCGTTAAAAAAACCTAGATGGAAAAAGACAACTATGGTATATCACGATATGTATAGTAGTGGGGTAGTATGGGACAAAAAATAAATCCACTTGGTTTCAGACTTGGTACAACCCAAAGTCATCATTCTCTTTGGTTTGCACAACCAAAAAATTATTCTGAGGGTCTACAAGAAGATCAAAAAATAAGAGATTTTATCAAAAATTATGTACAAAAAAATATGAGAATATCCTCCGGCGCCGAGGGAATTGCACGTATAGAGATTCAAAAAAGAATCGATTTGATCCAGGTCATAATCTTTATGGGATTCCCAAAGTTATTAATCGAAAGTAAACCGCAAGGAATCGAAGAATTACAGATGAATCTACAAAAAGAATTTCATTATGTGAACCGAAAACTTAACATTGCTATCACAAGAATTGCAAAACCTTACGGAAACCCTAATATTCTTGCGGAATTTATAGCCGGACAATTAAAGAATAGAGTTTCATTTCGAAAAGCAATGAAAAAGGCTATTGAATTAACTGAACAAGCAGATACAAAAGGAATTCAAGTACAAATTGCAGGTCGTATCGACGGAAAAGAAATTGCACGTGTCGAATGGATCAGAGAGGGTAGAGTTCCCCTACAAACTATTCGAGCTAAAATTGATTATTGTTGCTATACAGTTCGGACTATCTATGGGGTATTAGGCATCAAAATTTGGATTTTTATAGACAAGGAAGAAGAATAAGAAAACTTTAATTCTTTTTCTGGCCAATCAACGCAAGCAATTCTAATTCTTAATTCTATAGGGTTGAATAAAAATTCGATTGAACTTTTCATATAATTGCTATGCTTAGTGTGTGACTCGTTGGTTTTTTTAGGGTTAGGATTCAAAAAAGACCAGCCCGGTAGTATGAAAACCAACTCATCACTTCGTATTATCTGGATCTAAAGACCCAGTCAAGATATGAGAAATCGATCATATCTTTGTAGCAACTGAATTTTTTTGAATAAACTTGAATTCTAAGTTGAAAACAAAATACAGAAGAAAGGTGTGGATAAATGGAAGGATGAGAGAAAGAAAGAAAAAGAATATCAATGATATTGATATAGAATTATAGAATTCCAATATGTAAGGTCTATGAGTCATCTCATAAAAGACAATGTAATAAAGCATCAATACTAATTGATTCATCCATAATGAAACATTAAATGAATCCTTCTTATAGTTATAGAAGAAAAAAATCAAGAGCTTCGAGCCAATAAAGACTAAGAAGGTTGACTCAAGAATAAATTAGATTATGAGCTCCGTTGTAGAATTCTGACCTAACCATTAAATACGAAGCGGTGGGAACGATGTAACCTGTGAATGCAAAAGATTTTATTGAACAAATGAATCTTACTGATTCACTAGTCGGGATGGCGAAATGAACCGGAAATCAATTCATCTATTCTGAGAAGTCATGAGCAAGTGCTACGACTAAAATAGAGATTGCAAGAGTAAATATTCGCCTGCGAAAACTTTCTTTTTTTTGGATAAAGGACAAAAGAAAATCAAGATTTATTAGCACATTAGAAACATTTTTTTTTATAAAAATGTTCTAATATCTACTAATATCTTATCTATTCAAATATCTATTCAAATTAATTGAAATTCAATTTTGAATCCTTTTAGTCGCGAGGAGCTGGATGAGAAGAAACTCTCACGTCCAGTTCTGTAGTAGAGATGGAATTCTGAAACAACCATCAACTATAACCCCAAAAGAACTAGATTCCGTAAACAACATAGAGGAAGAATGAAGGGAATATCTTATCGAGGGAATCATATTTGTTTCGGTAAATATGCTCTTCAGGCACTTGAACCTGCTTGGATCACATCTAGACAAATCGAAGCAGGTCGACGAGCAATGACACGAAATGCACGCCGTGGTGGAAAAATATGGGTCCGTATATTTCCAGACAAACCAGTTACAGTAAGACCTGCTGAAACACGTATGGGTTCGGGGAAAGGATCCCCTGAATATTGGGTAGCTGTTGTTAAACCGGGGCGAATACTATATGAAATGGGTGGAGTAACCGAAAATATAGCTAGAAGGGCTATTTTAATAGCAGCATCTAAAATGCCTATACGAACTCAATTTATTATTTCGGGATAAAAATATAGAACCGACAGAGATGAATCTTAGGGATGAAACAAAAACGCAGGTTTCTTTTTTTGGGACAAACAATATTTCTTTTATTTTCTTCATCCTTTGCATTGGAAGAATAAACAAAAAATTTGATATGATTCAACCTCAGACCCATTTAAATGTAGCGGATAACAGCGGGGCTCGAGAATTGATGTGTATTCGAATCATAGGAGCTAGTAATCGTCGATATGCTCATATTGGTGACGTTATTGTTGCTGTGATTAAAGAAGCAGTACCAAATATGCCCCTAGAAAAATCAGAAGTAGTGAGAGCTGTAATTGTTCGTACCTGTAAAGAACTAAAACGTGACAGCGGTATGATCATACGATATGATGACAATGCTGCAGTTGTGATTGATCAAGAAGGAAATCCAAAAGGAACTCGAATTTTTGGGGCAATCCCCCGTGAATTGAGACAATTGAATTTTACTAAAATAGTTTCATTAGCTCCCGAGGTATTATAAAATAAAATGAGATCGTGATATCTTTGGGGTATTTGAAAGAAATAGATTAAGAACTAGATTAATTCGTAGATTGTGTCTCACGCATATACCTTGCAAAATTCCTATTCATAAATCAATAAAAAAAAAAAAGAAAAACATGTTGATTATATCCAATTTTGAGACACCAATAATTTTAGTTCATCATGGGTAGAGACACTATTGCTGAGATAATAACCTCTATACGAAATGCTGATATGGATAGAAAAAGAGTTGTTCGCATAGCATCTACTAATATTACCGAAAATATTGTTAAAATACTTTTCCGAGAGGGTTTTATCGAAAACGTCAGAAAACATCGAGAAAAAAACAAATATTTTTTGGTTTTAACCCTTCGACATAGAAGGAATGGGAAAAGACCCTATAGAAATTTTTTAAATTTAAAACGGATCAGTAGACCCGGTTTACGAATCTATTCTAACTCTCAACGAATTCCTAGAATTTTAGGTGGGATGGGAATTGTAATTCTTTCTACTTCTCGGGGTATAATGACAGACCGGGAGGCTCGACTAGAACGAATCGGTGGAGAAATTTTGTGTTATATATGGTAATCCATTTAATATCCAAATGGGATCCGAAACCTCTTCCTATTTGTAAAAAAAAAAAGAAAGGGGGTGAGTTGTCTAATATCGTCTTTCCTCCATTAATTGATACTTCAGGGGGGCTTTACCTGAAATGAAAGAACAAAAATGGATTCATGAAGGTTTAATTACTGAATCGCTTCCCAATGGCATGTTCCGAGTTCGGTTAGATAATGAAGATCTGATTCTAGGTTACGTTTCAGGAAAGATCCGACGTAGTTTTATACGGATACTGCCAGGAGATAAAGTCAAAATTGAAGTAAGTCGTTATGATTCAACCAGAGGACGTATAATTTATCGACTCCGAAACAAGGATTCGAAAGATTAGGTCATTTTTATTCGATACGATTCGAGATGCAAAATTGCAAGAAACTTATTTTCTACCAAAAAAGAATTAAGATAAGGAATGACAAATATGAAAATAAGAGCTTCCGTTCGAAAAATTTGTGAAAAATGTCGACTAATCCGTAGGCGGGGGCGCATTATAGTAATTTGTTCCAACCCGAGACATAAACAAAGACAAGGATAATCAGACCCGCTAAAGGGCTCAATGTACAAATAAGAAATCTGTTTTGACATAAAATGGATATATCCATATATTCCTGACTCATATTTATGAGATGATACAATATGGCAAAAGCTATACCGAGAACTGGTTCACGTAGGAATGTACGTATTGGTTCACGTAAGAGTGCACGTAGAATACCAAAGGGAGTTATTCATGTTCAAGCAAGTTTCAATAATACCATAGTCACAGTTACAGATGTGCGGGGGCGGGTGGTTTCCTGGTCCTCGGCCGGTACTTGTGGATTCAAGGGTACGAGAAGAGGGACACCCTTTGCCGCTCAAACTGCCGCAGCAAATGCTATTCGTACAGTAGTAGATCAAGGTATGCAACGAGCAGAAGTCATGATAAAAGGTCCCGGTCTCGGAAGAGACGCAGCATTACGAGCTATTCGTAGAAGTGGTATACTATTAACTTTCGTACGGGATGTAACCCCTATGCCACATAATGGCTGTAGACCTCCGAAAAAAAGACG